AAGCTTAACACAAAAGCAGAAAAAGAAATAATAATAACCTGGTCCCGGGCATCTACCATTATACCCACAATGGTCGGCCATACTATTGCTATCCATAATGGAAAGGAACATTTACCTATTTATATAACAGATCGTATGGTAGGCCACAAATTAGGAGAATTTGGCCCTACTTTAAATTTCCGAGGACACGCAAAAAGCGATAATAGATCTCGTCGTTAAAAAACGTTAATAATATCTATAATATATATAGATATTTATCATTGATTAGTAGGAGGCGAACTTTATGTTAAATAAGAGAACAACAGAAGTATACGCTTTAGGTCAACATATATCTATGTCTGCTCACAAAGCGCGAAGAGTAATGGATCAAATTCGTGGACGTTCCTACGAAGAAACACTTATTATATTAGAACTCATGCCTTATCGAGCATGTTATCCCATTTTTAAATTAGTTTATTCTGCGGCAGCAAATGCTAGTTTCAATATGGGTTCGAATGAAACAAATTTAGTCATTAGTAAAGCCGAAGTCAATGAGGGTACTACCGTTAAGAGATTAAAACCTCGAGCTCGAGGGCGTAGTTATCCGATACAAAAACCTACCTGCCATATAACTATTGTAATGAAAGATATATCCTTAGATGACTATATAGATACCGACTCTATTAGATGGTCACAAAAACCAAAATGCAAAAAAAAACATACAACTATGTCGTATTATGATATGTATAGTAATGGGGGAACATGGGACAAAAAATAAATCCAATTGGTTTCAGACTTGGTACAACCCAAGGTCATCATTCCCTTTGGTTCGCACAACCTAAAAATTATTCTGAAGGTCTGCAAGAAGATCAAAAAATAAGAAATTATATCAAGAATTATGTACAAAAAAATATGAAAACATCTTCTGGCGTCGAGGGAATTGCACATATAGAGATTCAAAAAAGAATCGACCTGATCCAAATCATAATCTATATGGGATTTCCAAAAATATTAATTGAAAGCCGACCCCGAGGAATCGAAGAATTACAGATGAATTTACAAAAAGAATTTAATTCTGTAAATAGAAAACTTAACATTGCTATCACACGAATTGAAAAGCCTTATGGAAACCCTAATATTCTTGCAGAATTTATAGCCGGCCAATTAAAAAATCGAGTTTCTTTTCGCAAAGCAATGAAAAAGGCTATAGAATTAACTGAACAAGCAGATACAAAAGGAATTCAAGTGCAAATTGCAGGACGTATTGACGGAAAAGAAATTGCGCGTGTTGAATGGATCAGAGAGGGTAGGGTTCCACTACAAACCATTCGAGCTAAAATTGATTATTGTTCCTATACAGTTCGAACGATCTATGGGGTATTAGGCATCAAAATTTGGATATTTATAGACGGGGAATAATAAACCTTTATTTGCCTTTCGATTCTATCCAGCGATGGAACAAAAAATTATAAATTCGTTTCTTCTTTTTCTTTTCTGTTCAAAAAAAAAAAAAATGCAAAATTATAAGAATTATAATTCTATAGGGTTGAATAAAAATTCAATGAATCTTTTGATAAAATTGCTATGCTTAGTGTGTGACTCGTTGGTTTTTTGAGGGTTAGTATAAAAAACCAGCCCCATAGTATAAACAAATAACTATAGAAGTAATAACCAACTCATCACTTCGTATTATCTGGATCCAAAGAACCAGTCAAGATATGATATATTGTTCATATTGTTGTAGCAACTGAAATCTTTTTTTATTAAAAAAATCTGCTTCTAAGTTGTCAATCGAAATAAAAAAATAAAGGGTATGGATAAATGGAAGGATGAGAGAAAGAAAGAAAAAGAATATTGATGATATAGAATTCCAATATGTAAGGTCTATGAGTCATCTCAGAAAAAAGCTGTGTAATAAAGCATCAATACGGATTCATCATTAAATGGATCTACTCATCGAACAAAAAATAAAGAGCTTCGAGCCAATAAAGACTAAGAATATTGACTCAAGAACTAATAGCTCCATTGTAGAATTGAGACCTAACCATAAAGTAAGAAGCGATGGGAACGAGGGAACCTGTGAATTCAAAAGATTCTAGTGAAAATGAAATCGAATGATTCATTGATCGGGATGGCGGAACCGACCAGAGACCAATTTATCTATTCGGAAAAGTTATGAACTAATGATAGAACTGAAATATAAATTGAAAGAGTAAATATTCGCCCGCGAAAACTTTATTTTCTTGGATTGCTAAATTTGGGTGAATCCAATACGATAAAGAGTAAAACAAAAGAAAGATTCGTTTTAACATTCTAAAAACCATATATATATATAAATATATAAATATAAGAAAAAAATAGTTATTTAATATATTTAGTTATCTATACAAACAAGATATACAAATTAATAATAGATTTGATCTAGATTACTAGATTAAATGAAATCCATGATTCAGTATATTACTTATTAAATACATGTATATCTTAATTCAAATTATATTATATCTGAATTCAAAATCTTTAATTTGAATTCATTTTATTCGCGAGGAGCTGGATGAGAAGAAACTCTCACGTCCGGTTCTGTAGTAGAGATGGAATTCAAAACAAACCATCAACTATAACCCCAAAAGAACCAGATTCCGTAAACAACATAGAGGAAGAATGAAGGGAATATCTTATCGAGGTAATCATATTTGTTTTGGTAAATACGCTCTTCAGGCACTTGAACCCGCTTGGATCACATCTAGACAAATAGAAGCAGGTCGACGAGCAATGACACGAAATGCACGTCGTGGTGGAAAAATATGGGTCCGTATATTTCCAGATAAACCAGTTACAGTAAGACCCGCAGAAACACGTATGGGTTCAGGTAAAGGCTCTCCCGAATATTGGGTAGCTGTTGTTAAACCAGGTCGAATCCTTTATGAAATGGGTGGAGTAACAGAAAATATAGCTAGAAGGGCTATTTCAATAGCAGCGTCCAAAATGCCTATACGAGCTCAATTCATCATTTCGGGATAAAAAAGAAATAGGCCTTGGGTAAAAAAAAAATAGCGGGTGCAGGTTTCTTTTTTTGGACAAACAATATTTCTTTTTTTCTTCGACCTTTGTATTGTAAAAAACAGATAAAAAAAATGATATGATTCAACCTCAGACCCATTTGAATGTAGCAGATAACAGCGGGGCTCGAGAATTGATGTGTATTCGAATCATAGGAGCTAGCAATCGTCGATATGCTCATATTGGTGACGTTATTGTTGCTGTGATCAAAGACGCAGTCCCAAACATGCCTCTAGAAAGATCAGAAGTGGTCAGAGCTGTAATTGTCCGTACTTGTAAAGAACTTAAACGTGACAACGGTATGATAATACGATATGATGACAATGCTGCAGTTGTGATTGATCAAGAAGGAAATCCAAAAGGAACTCGAGTTTTTGGTGCGATTGCCCGAGAATTGAGACAGTTCAATTTTACTAAAATAGTTTCATTAGCTCCCGAGGTATTATAAAATGAGACCACGATATGGTTATAGTAGGGTATTTAAAAGAAATAGATTAAGATTAATTTAGTAGATTTTGTCTCACGTATATACCTTTCCAAATTAATATTCATAAACAAATACGTAAAAAAAAAAAAAAAAAGAAAAACATGTTGATTATATCCAAATTTGGAGGCACCAATAATTTTAATTAATCATGGGTAGTGATACTATTGCTGACATAATAACCTCTATACGAAATGCCGATATGTATAGAAAAAGCGTGGTTCGAGTAGCATCTACTAATATCAGCCAAAGTATTGTTAAAATACTTTTACGAGAGGGTTTTATCGAAAACGTGAGAAAACATCGAGAAAACAACAAATATTTTTTGGTTTTAACCCTACGACATAGAAGGAATAGGAAAAGTCCTTATAGAAATCTTTTAAATTTAAAACGGATCAGTCGGCCGGGTCTACGAATCTATTCTAACTATCAAAGAATTCCTAGAATTTTAGGTGGGATGGGGGTTGTAATTCTTTCTACCTCTCGGGGTATAATGACAGACCGAGAGGCTCGACTAGAAAGAATAGGCGGAGAAATTTTGTGTTATATATGGTAATCCCTCTAATATCCGAATTGAATACGAAACTTCTTATTTGTGAAAAAGAAAAGAGAAGGGGCGGGTTGTCTAATAGGGTTCTTCCTCGACTAGTTGATACTTCAAGGGGGTTTTACCTGGAATGAAAGAACAAAAATGGATTCATGAAGGTTTAATTACTGAATCCCTTCCCAACGGCATGTTCCGGGTTCGTTTAGATAATGAAGATATAATTCTAGGTTATGTTTCAGGAAAGATCCGACGTAGTTTTATACGGATACTGCCAGGAGATAGAGTCAAAATTGAAGTAAGTCGTTATGATTCAACCAGAGGCCGTATAATTTATCGACTCCGAAACAAAGATTCGAAAGATTAGGTGTTTTTTCAAGTTCACTATTTCTTTCGTAGGAATATGATTCGAAATGGAAAATTTCAATAAACTTATTTTCTTCCAAGAAGTGGATTCAAAATTAAAGTAAGGAGTGGCAAATATGAAAATAAGAGCTTCTGTTCGTAAAATTTGTGAAAAATGTCGACTAATCCGTCGTCGGGGACGAATTATAGTAATTTGTTCCAACCCAAGACATAAACAAAGACAAGGATAATCAGACTCGTTAAAGACCCGATATACAAATAAGAGGGGGGATCCGTTTTGACATGAAATGGATATATCCATATATCTCTGACTCAAATTTATGAGATGATAAAATATGGCAAAAGCTATACCGAAAAAGGGTTCACGTGGACGTATTGGTTCACGTAAGAGTACACGTAAAATACCAAAGGGGGTTATTCATATTCAAGCAAGTTTCAATAATACCATTGTGACTGTTACAGATGTACGGGGGCGAGTGGTTTCTTGGTCCTCTGCCGGTACTTGTGGCTTCCGAGGTACAAGAAGAGGGACGCCATTTGCTGCTCAAACCGCAGCGGGAAATGCTA